GTGCTACAGCCCTTCCTATCTGATAGAAAAGGATCCCATGAGCCTGAACCGATCTTACCCGGGCTCGCAAATCCCAAGTTTGTCTATGAAGAGCGCATCTAATTGTATTAGTATCTAGAATTGATTTCTTCTGTGTAATACTAATCGATAGGGCCTCGTTGGTAAGTGCTACAAGATCGCTTTCTTTGGAACTCATGGTTATGGACCCGAATGCGTTAGTATCGAACATTTTCTTTTCCAAGTGAAATCCCCTAGTATATGAAAGAGTGAAAAAGTGCTTTCGTTGTTGTGGAATAAGAAGTCTTCGCATCTTAATGCACGTATTTAATTTATTCGTACCTAGTAGAGCGGGATCCACTTTTTGGGGAATATCAGTCGAAGCAATAACAAGACTAGTGGAAGATCTTTCAGAGAGATGGTTCACTACTAGACCGAGGGATAAGTCATTCGACTCATTCATATCCAGATCATGAATGTTTGGAATCCATATTATGCAAGGAGACATTGCTTTTGCTAATTTGAATTGAAAGGTGATATACAATCGCTTTACGTCTCTTTTCCGCATCTCATATAGCATTTCCATCTCCCCCTCATCAGGATGAATATTAGCATTCATATCGATATCATCAAAATCGTCATTAGCATACATAGTGAGAGCATCCATAGTGGCAATGACCTCACGCTCGCTATCGTAAAAACTCTCGTCAATCTCGTCCTCATCCCGAAGAAGAGTATCTCTAGACGTGTAATCCGTGTACTTGGTCAGAAATACCCTAATGAAAGGAAGATATGAATTTTTCACTAAGTATTTGACCAAATAGGATCGTCCAGTTTCTAGAGAACCTATCACTAAAATCCCCGTCGAGGGCGATAAGGCTAAGCGGAGCGAAAAGGGTTTTCCATGATGCAAAGGATTAGTCCCACACGAAGTGTGTGAATAAGTGATTGTCTGATAATGAGCAAGGAATACCCGTCTTTCGGCTAAAGAGGATGGATTGAACTCATAATTCAATAGATCCTTGTTCTGAATGTCAACTAAGTATCGTAAGTAAATGGCTCCCGGTTGTTCAATCATTTGATAACCAGAGTCATTCTTTGATAAATGATCACTATGCGTCAGACTCAATAGAATTTGATCCATCCTTTTTTCTCTCGTTAAGCCGGAGAGCTGAATCAAGAATTCTCTTTCTTCATCCTCAACCCAATCACTTTTCGCGAACCAGGATTCGATTTTATCATCAATCCAATCCTCATTCACGTTTTTTCTTATCAATGAATAGATTTCTTTACTTGTATGACTTAGATGTCTCGTATTTATCGAAAAAGTGATTCGATTGATGGGATTTCGTATGAGATTGATGATATCGATGAGATTGATATTCAACTTCTTAACCACCCCATAAGCGGGACCAAGCATGTTAGAAGCCCCTAGTTGTTCTAGAGAATCTCCTGAATTCGGTGCAGATGTAGGATAATCCAGAAGTTGTCGCAACTCAATCCTAGATGATTCCATCATCAAAGATTTGACCTTTTCGAACTCTGTCTGTAACTCACTAAAGACCCACGAAGGAAAGAGAAGATGTGTACTAACGAGATATCCAGCAACAAGAAGAAGGAAAAAGAGGAACTCCAAAACAGTTGTCAATCTCAGCCATATGAATGGTGACTCATTATTTCGAGAAATCATTGCTGCGGCCCCGGTCCGCCGCCTCCAAATCCGCGCACGTTCATATAGATAAAAAGGATTCTTAATATTAAGAACCTTAGTCCATTTTGGAAAATAGCCTTTTGTATCAAGATTCTCAAGTCTAGTAAGAATACGATGAAGACGACTACGCCCTGCGAGCCGTGATCGACGCATAATAGAATGAAAATTTTCTGGACTGCTCATTAGTATCCTTATTACTATCCTTCGTATGGTTGAAAAAATATCTAACAATATCAAACGTAGATATTTGTACCCTGGCGAAGTAAAGAGCCCTGGGAGATTTGTTTGGAATAGATTCCATTGAGAGAGAAGAAAGGTTCTATCCATCTGCCCTTTCTCAACACAAGGACAAAGACTCGGTTTTTTCTTTTTCTTCCTTTCGAGTGGTAAATAGTCAGAACATGGAGTGGGAATCAAATCCATGGTTGAATTGAGATACTGATGCAAGTTCTTCCCTTCTGAATCAGATAGATTCATATCTGAAAGAGGTTCACAATAAGTTCTTTCCAAATTGACTATTTCTTCCTCTGTTAGAGGTGTTCCAGAAATGGAGTCAATAGTTCTACGAACGAATGGATCGTATTGATTTGGAAAATGGAAAGATTTGTCCAAGTTATCCCTTTCGTCAAAATCCTTAGGTAGGAATATGTTAGATACCTGTGACTCGATTGGTGAAATAGTATCTCTCCCCCAAAAAGCATGTTTTTTTTTACCCACGCAAAAAGAAAATATTTTGTTGCGAATGAAGAAGATATTGAGGAATTGTCCATACATAAAATCATAATTCTTCATACGGGCCTTTCCCACAGAAAAGGGGAATCTTGGGGTAGAATAGAAGGAGAAGGGATGCGGATTATTCAAGAATCGAAGTCGAGTTGCTGTAAAAAAAGAAGATAGCAATGAACTTCTATGAAATGCTTTCACGGGATTCAGCCAATTGTCTTGATTGTGGAATATCATTGAGAAATAGGAATCCGCCTTCTCAAAGGATTTCCTGCGATTATTTCTAGAGTCCATCATAGACTTTGGTATCTTTTTGAACAAAAAGGGTGTTCCTCCATTGATCAAGAATTCTGATTTTCGGGAAGTCTCATGATCATCCAATAAGAAGGGTTTCCATTTTTTCAAATCAACAATTTCAAGACCTAAATGAACAATTGGAAGACCTATTGATTCTAAGAACTGATTGCAGAGTGTATCATTTGGACCTTTGAATTCATAGATGTCGATCTCGGACCTAGGAATGGGCCTATTCCCGAAACTCAACCAGAAAAAACGAAATGGCTTAGATAAAAAGAAACGAAGTGGCTTAGACAAAAAACGAAATGACTTAGATAAAAAGAAAGGAAGTGTCCTAGCAAAAAATGCACAAAGTGACTTATATCTATCTTCTAAGTATATAAACCAATCACTAAACCAATCACTAAACCAATCAATAGACCAATCAATAGACCAATCAATAGACCAATTAATAGACCAATCAATAGACCAATCAATAGACCAATCAATCGAATATAGATTCATACGTAATCGATCGAAGACTATTTGAAAACGGCTCTTCTGCTCAGAACCGAAATGTTCCAAATGTTCCTGGAAATTCTTGCTTCTATTCGACCATTTGTATCTATATGCATCAGGATCCCGATTCATGGATCTCTCGGTTCGAGAAATGAAGATAAGAGGATCAAACCATTTCTTCTGACGCTTTTTCAAATTCGATAAATGTTGGTTGATCCTATATTTCATTCTAGTTCTATGATTCAGAGTATCCTTTCCTATTTCATCCCTTTGAATTCCATATTCGAGGTTGCCATCGGATCGATTCATGAAAAAGAATCGATTCAATACATTTCTTATGGACCCATAGGTACTATATTGGATTTGAATCCGATTTCGGATCCTTCGAGAAAAAGATTCATTCTCTTCATAAAAAATAGGAGGTAGAACCAATAAAGATTTCTTTTTCGATTCATCCCTGGCCTCTTGTTTTTGATCCAATCCGTAGGAATCATAGGAATCAATAGAAAAGGCAAATCCCTTATGATACACCAGATCCGGCTCGGTTATTGATAGAGTGAATAGATCTGCCATTTCTTGAAATCTCTCTAATGAAATCTTATTCGAACTGTCCATATCCGGTTCATCCTTCAGAACCCTATCACACCCCGGATCGGATGAAATAGGATGAATTGAGACAGTCTTTTGTAAATACGTCATTATCTTGAATAGATTCAAGAGTTCTTTATTTTCCGATCGCCTGCAAGGGACAAAAGAAAGATCTTGTTCTTTCTTCAACAATTTCTGATCTCTAGTGGACCTCTCAGTAGGATTCGAATCCAGATGAAGTTCGGACAATGTATCAGAGAAAAAAGAAGGAACCGATCCTGTAGGAAATTCTTCGATTTCTTCCCTTTGCAGTTCGATTTCTTTCCTTTGAGAAGGATCCAAAAAAATCGATTTTAGTACTTGCATCTTGATCAATGTGTGATATTCCGAATCCTCATTCGGAATCGAATCCAAATGATTTATGGATTGATCCCAAGATCCTTTCAGTTGGCTAGAATCCCTCTTTTTTCCGATCCAGTTCCTCCACGACCGCGAACCCGAGTTAGATAGTGGGAGAACCCAAGGACTCCCTTTCGGATTCAGGAAAGAACTCTCAGAGCTCTTCTTTCCTTTTCGAAGATACAGGAGCAAAACAATCAACTTATTTAGATTCGACCCAACCGATTCTTCCAATGTATCATTTCTGGGTCCAATGGAATTCATAGGTATAGGAAGAAGTCCCCTCAAATAGATCTTTTTTTTTTCGACCATATTTCGATTGTTCATACGACAGATAAGGAACGCTACTAGACAGAGTATTACACTCTTGATCGTGAAATATCGATAACCACGTGAATTGCGTGAAAAAAGTAGGATACTCCAAATTCGGGGGTCAAAGAGTTTTAGAAAACGTTCTTGGTCGAAAAAAATTTCCATCAAAGACCCTGACCCTATCCATGAATCTAACGAATAGGACGAATTCTTCCTCTCTCTCAATATCTCTCTCAATTCGAAAATCCAAAATAGAAATTCTTGCCCTTTCATCTTCCTCCTTAATGGAAATTGTTGATTTTTCATCTTTTTCGTTTTCTTGATTGAATGGCACTGCCATCTAAGACTCCCTTCTACTCTTAATTCAAAGGCCATACTAGTTTTCTTTCATTCTATTATACTATTCTGATTCAAACAAATGCCATATATCTCTTCTACTCTTAGTCAATTCAAAGGCCATACTAGTTTTCTTTCA